GCGGCGTATTTTTTTGAAACGAGGTCCTCGGTAACGCGACATAAAGACTCCTTATTCTTAGTTAGAATAGAAATTTTTTTCATTCTTGATTTTTTGAAAATTGTATTTTACAGAATAAACCTAAAATAGAACCGAACTAAATGAAGCGAAGTTTGCTGAAGTAGTGTATTTTTACTATAAAGTAAAAGTACAATAAAAAAGAATGAGATAAATTGGAAAAATATTCAAACTTCTATTTTCTAATATTATTTTATTAAATATTACTTTTATATATTATTCTATTTTTATATATTATTCATTTTTATATATTATTCTATATTATATTATTCTATATATATTCTATATTATATTATTCTATATATATAATAATATATAATATATATACTATATATATAGTATATATAGAGATTATAGATTCGATATAAATAATAAGAGATCGAATCGAAATAGTAAATATATAAATATAGATAGAAATATATATATAAAATAAAAGAACTAGAATTTCAAATATAAATATATGGAAAATATAAAAATAAAGTATATGATCCTTTTCAGGACATAGTTAGGAGTTCCTATAACTTAAATAACTTCAACTTAACAAATTGATGGATTTTTGAAAGAGGGAACACATTTTTTCACTATTCTTTAATTGCAAAGAGAAATTAGCAATTTTTCAAGATTTTCATAAAAAAATAAAAAAGCCGGCTATCGGAATCGAACCGATGACCATCGCATTACAAATGCGATGCTCTAACCTCTGAGCTAAGCGGGCTTATACTTATATATATATTTCTATTCGAAATTTTCTATGCATAAGTATTTAATATAATATATTATATTGTTTTATTGTTTTTAGAATTTCTTTTAGAAACATGGAAAAATAGAAGTTCCAAATTTCCAATAACTAATAAATATTATATTATAGAACAAAATTTGAATTTCCATGATGTTGGAAATTCTTTTTGTTACACTTCTATATTCTCTCTCCTATATTTCTACATTTCGAATTAATTACTTATAAATTAGTTAATTACTTATAACTAATCAGACATTCTGCAGCTTTCACTCGTAAAGGGGGAAGTTAAGAAAAAAGAAAGAATCGATCCTTCAAGTATCAAAAGGGGAATTGGATAAATAGCAGGAAGAGAAACATATATATATATTAGGGTATATGTCAACCCATATTGAATTGCCGATACAGAAATGATAAAATCCAATTTGATTGGATCAAACATGGTTAAGGAAAATACTTTTTTTCAAGATAGTAATCGCTATCTAAAAAATGCAAGGGTTTGGGTAGAAATGAAAGAAAAAAGGAATGCTAGAATCATATGGATTCGAATCTCAAAACATCAAAACAAAAGGAAGGGGGATATGGCGAAATCGGTAGACGCTACGGACTTAATTGAATTGAGCCTTGGTATGGAAACCTACTAAGTGATAACTTTCAAATTCAGAGAAACCCTGGAATTAATAAAAAAGGGCAATCCTGAGCCAAATCCTCTTTTCGCAAGACAAAGGTTCAGAAAACAAAAAAGGGATAGGTGCAGAGACTCAATGGAAGCTGTTCTAACTTGGATGCATTGGTAGAGGAATCGTTCCGTCAAAACTTCCGAAAGGATAAATCTATCTATTGAATATTATATCAACAGATTAGATGGCCCACATCTGTATTTTGTATTTGTATTTTTTTATATGAAAAATGGAAGAATTGATGTGAATTGATTCCACATTGAAGAAAGAGTCGAATATTCATTTATTCATTCACCAAACATCAAATCATTCACTCCATAGTCTAATAGTTCTTTTATTTTAAAGAATTAATTAAGCGAACGAGAATAAAGATAGAGTCCCATTCCACATGTCAATAACGGCAACAATGAAATTTATAGTAAGAGGAAAATCCGTCGACCTTTAAAATCGTGAGGGTTCAAGTCCCTCTATCCCCAAAAGCGCCTATTTGACTCCCAATTATGCTATCCCCCCTTTTCTTTTAGCGGGCCCCAATTCCTTTACTTTTCTTTGACAAACGCATAATAAACGATTCTCTATTATCGCATATGATATAGAATACATATCCAAAGACTTGTAGAACCCCCCTGTCTCTTTAATTGACATAGACCCCAGTCATCCCATAAAATGGGGGTGGGATGCTACATTGGGAATGGTCGGGATAGCTCAGCTGGTAGAGCAGAGGACTGAAAATCCTCGTGTCACCAGTTCAAATCTGGTTCCTGGCATATGGTTAATTTGTATGAGGCCCTTATATCTAGTGGGGCGAGGTATACCCTATCTATTTTCTAGATGGGTAGAATTTCTTAAATTCATAAATTCTTATAAAGTACCTAGAATGAAATTCCATTTTCTCTTTTTTTTTTCAATAAAAAATAATATTACTACTTCATACATAATACATATTTGTATAGTTAAACAGTTCAATTGGTTGGTTGAAAGAATAAGAAGTCGAAGTTGAAATTGACTTCGATACCCTTTGATTTCT